GCCAAACAAAGGCTAAGAGAAAAAAAAACAGAGGTATGACTGGCATAACATCTACAATCGGATTCAAAAAAGCATAGGCCTCCGGCAATTTGGCGAAGACAAAATGACTCGAATAAAGAGCCGAATTAATACAGATCAAACTAAAGATATTAAGCATAACAGACATTTTGTTCTTGGAGATAATTGAATTTTGATTGAGTTATTGATATGAAGTCAAAAAGAAGAAAGTTAAGGTAGAAAAAATTCTTCTTTGTCTTTGAATTCACCCAACCAAAAACCCTCCCATTCTCAAATGGAATAGAAGAAATTCGACTTTCATACAATATCTTAATTGAATTATATGTAATGATCAATAAATTAAATTTTATTCTATATATACACATATAAAAATCTTAGTAAGAATATATTTTTAAAATTCGATATTTATTTGTATTAGAATTGACTATCAACTAATACCAGCATTATTCTTTATTAGTGTCGAATAGAAATTTTAATGGGGCGTGGCCAAGTGGTAAGGCAACGGGTTTTGATCCCGGTATTCGGAGGTTCGAATCCTTCCGTCCCAGACCATATTCCATTCTAAATCATCTAAAAAGGTCTAATATTGAATAGAATACAATTCTTATTTTTTTTTTGATTCCCATAGAATTTATCGAAATATTACTGAAATATTAAGAATATTAAGTTAAACAAAATATGAAAATACGTATATAAAACTAGGAAATGCATAGTCTATATGTATATATTATTATTGCTCTATGTTCTATTTCAGTGAGAGTCGTTTTTCGTTGTGAAACAAAAATTTTAGGATTTCTTAAATTGAAAAAGTCAAATTTCAATATCTAAACCATATTTAACACAGAATATCTATAAGATAGGAACTATTCTTTAATAGCGATTTGAGAAAATAAGAATAGAAACAATAAGGACTCAAGTCTTCCCTCCCATCAGTCTTTTTTATTCATTTCATAAAAATAAACGACAAAAAATTTAAATTATTCCTTTTTTATTTATATTTTTAGAATATAATAATTTTGATAATTAAAAAATAAATCTTGTATTTATACTATAAAATAAAAAAATAAAATTGGAGTTACGTTGAATTCGTGCTAAAACCTCTTCAGAAAAATTTCTATCCATCTATCTAGAAGAAAAGTGATAGAGTACTATGTAGCGAATGAACCAATGATTATTCACGATTCCATAATTGAATCAATTCCATACCGGTTCCAAATTAGAGAAATGTTATGGTAAAACTTCGTTTGAAACGATGTGGTAGAAAGCAACGTGCGACTTGAAAGACATGATCCATTGTGGATTTTTACATCCACCATTTTATATAAGAATGAAGGTGCTCTTGACTCGACATCATTTATTCTGTTTCACTACAAACCCATCGGGTTGGAATGGAAATAGTGGATGATGGAGCTCGAGTAGAAATTATTAATTCATTTCTCAGGGGCAAAGGTCTATGGTTAATGCCAATCAATAAATTGGAAGAACTTCGTAAGTATATCGTTGATATAGAAATTGAAAGGGTTTAGCGTTTTCAATCTAAAATAAAATTTGTTGGAATTGAAAAAATTCTTTCCATACAAAGTTTATTATATGAGAATCAACCCTTTCTATGATTCTTTATTAGAAATCAATCGCAAAAAAAGGTATGTTGCTGCCATTTTGAAAAGATTAAGAATCACCGAAGTTATGTCTAAACCCAATGATTTAAAACAAAGATTAAAGGATCCCAAAACAAGAAAAGATCTTTTCCATTGTTTCCATAATTGTACCATAATAAAAATTCAAATAGATTTGAAATAAAAGAAACAAAAAAGAGAGGTTTCAAGACCACTCAATAAATGAAATGCTTAAATATTTTCCTTTAAGCCACTGGAGAGTTATCTAACTTGAGTTATGAGTACAAATGATTTTTTTTAAGGAAGTAAGAATAAAAAAAGGGGATTTCAACCATTTTTTTATAGACCCATTTGTGATTCTATACATTAAGTAGAACTCAAAATTATTTTGAATGAGCCGTACGAGGAGAAAACTTCCTATACGTTTCGAGGGGGGGGTTACTTTTTTACATCTATCCCAATGAGCCGTCTATCGAATCGTTGCAATTGATGTTCGGTCCCGAAGAGAAGGACGAGATCTTCGGAAAGTTGGTTTTTATGATCCGATAAAGAATCAAACTTATTTAAATGTTCCTGCTATTCTATATTTCCTTGAGAAAGGTGCTCAACCTACAGAAACAGTTCAGGATATTTTAAAGAAAGCGGGGGTTTTTAAGGAGTTTCACTCTAATCAAACGAAATCAAATTAATTAAGGAAATAAAAAGAATAATAGATTAAGGCTTGTATAAAACTATATAGGAGTCATCACTTCCGTAACTTTATTCTTTTCTCTATTCATGCCAATTAATTACTCTCCTATGTTCTATAAAATAGTAAAACCAGAATTTATTAATTTATTGATCCTAGAAAAATTATGACATTCTCT